AGCAATGACACGAAATGCCCGCCGTGGTGGAAAAATATGGGTACGTATATTTCCAGACAAACCCGTTACAGTAAGACCTGCGGAAACACGTATGGGGTCGGGTAAAGGATCTCCCGAATATTGGGTAGCTGTTGTTAAACCAGGTAGAATACTTTATGAAATGGGTGGAGTAGCAGAAAATATAGCTAGAAAGGCTATTTCAATAGCGGCATCCAAAATGCCTATACGAACTCAATTCATTATTTCGTGATAGAAACGTATAACCAAAAGAAAGAGTTCTTGGAATAAAAAAGCAATTGCAGGTTTCCTTTCTTTTTTTTTTAGCCCCTTTTGTTTTGCATTGAAAGAACAGATAAAAAAATGATATGATTCAACCCCAGACCTATTTGAATGTAGCAGATAACAGCGGGGCCCGAGAATTGATGTGTATTCGAATACTAGGAGCTAGTAATCGCCGATATGCTCATATTGGTGATGTTATTGTTGCTGTGATCAAAGAAGCAGTACCAAATATGCCCCTAAAAAGATCGGAAGTGATCAGAGCTGTAATTGTACGTACTTGTAAAGAACTCAAACGCGATAATGGTATGATAATACGATATGATGACAATGCTGCAGTTGTCATTGATGAAGACGGAAATCCAAAAGGAACTCGAGTTTTTGGTGCGATCGCCCGAGAATTAAGAAAGTTAAATTTTACTAAAATAGTGTCATTAGCCCCTGAAGTATTATAAGATAAGAACATCATCATCATATAGAGTTATATTATAAGTTATAGTAGAGTATTTTGAATGATTAATAGATTGTGTCTCACGTATATACCTTTAATAATGTTACTTCATAACAAAAAATATCATGTTTATTATATCCAAATTTTTAGGAACCCCAAATTTTAGTTCATTATGGGTAGGGACACTATTGCTGACATAATAACCTCTATACGAAATGCTGACATGCATAAAAAAGTAACGGTTCGAATATCATCTACTAGCATCACTGAAAGCATTGTAAAAATACTTTTAAGAGAAGGTTTTCTAGAAAACGTGAGAAAACATCGGGAAAACAACAAAGATTTTTTGGTTTTAACCCTACAACATAGAAGAAATAGGAAGGGGCCATCTCAAACTATTTTAAATTTAAAACGGATAAGTCGACCTGGTCTACGAATCTATTCTAACTATCAAAGAATTCCTAGAATTTTAGGTGGTATAGGGATTGTAATTATTTCTACTTCTCGAGGTATAATGACAGACCGAGAAGCTCGATTAGAAGGAATCGGCGGAGAAATCTTGTGTTATATATGGTAATCCTTCGACTATCAAAATTAGATACGAAATTGACTATTTGTGAAAAAAAAAAAGAGAAAGAGTTATCTAATATCACTCCTCCTCCATTAGTTGATATTTCAAGGGGGTTTTACCTGGAATGAAGGAACAAAAATGGGTTCATGAAGGTTTAATTACTGAATCACTTCCCAACGGTATGTTCCGGGTTCGTTTAGATAATGAAGATCTGATTCTAGGTTATGTTTCAGGAAGGATCCGACGTAGTTTTATACGGATACTACCAGGAGATAGAGTCAAAATTGAGGTAAGTCGTTATGATTCAACCCGAGGGCGTATAATTTATAGACTCCGCAACAAAGATTCAAACTCGAACGATTAGGTGATTTTAGATTACTTTTGGAGAGATACAATTCGAGATTTTAAATTCAATTTCAAGAAACTTATTTTCTTCCACTAAGTAAATTAGGAATTAAGTTTAAGTTAAGGAATGCAAAATATGAAAATTAGGGCCTCTGTTCGTAAAATTTGTGAAAAATGTCGACTGATCCGTAGGCGGGGACGAATTATCGTAATCTGTTCCAACCCAAGACATAAACAAAGACAAGGATAATTTTTCTAAAAAGAACTCCCTAAAGGACCCCAAATGTACAAATAAAAATAAAAGATCTGTTTTAACATGAAATGGATATATCCATATATCTCTGACTCATATTTATGAGATAATAAAATATGGCAAAACCTATACCAAGAATTGGTTCACGTAGGAATGGACGTATTGGTTCACGTAAAAGTACACGTAGACTACCAAAGGGGGTTATTCATGTTCAAGCAAGTTTCAACAATACCATTGTGACTGTTACAGATGTACGGGGTCGGGTTGTTTCTTGGTCCTCGGCCGGTACTTGTGGATTCAAGGGTACAAGAAGAGGGACACCATTTGCTGCTCAAACAGCAGCAGGAAACGCTATTCGTACAGTAGTCGATCAAGGTATGCAACGAGCAGAAGTAATGATAAAAGGTCCTGGTCTAGGAAGAGATGCAGCATTACGGGCTATTCGTAGAAGTGGTATACTATTAAGTTTTGTACGAGATGTAACCCCTATGCCCCATAATGGCTGTAGACCTCCTAAAAAAAGACGTGTGTAAAAATAAAGATTGAAGCGATTTCAAGAGAAATAAATGATTCAATGATCTCATAAAATAATATTACTATG